ATCGAAAACTTACAGCAGCTTGCCAAACAAAGGCTAAGAGAAAAAAGAACAAAGGTATGACTGGCATAAGATCTACGATTGGATTCAAAAAAGCGTAGGCCTCGGGCAATTTGGCGAAGAAAAGACTATTCGAATAAAAGGCAGAATTAAGACAGATACAGATCAAACTAAAGATATTAAGCATAACAGACGTTTTGTTCTTGGAGATAATTGCATTTTGATTGAGTTAATGATATAAGGAAAAATGAAGTAAAGTAAGGTAGACAAAAATCCTTCTTTTTCTTTGAACCTACCCAATCAAAAATTCCCCAATTCTCAAACAAAGGAGAATAGAAGAAATCATACTTTCATAGAATATCTTAATTGAATTATATCTAATGATCAATAAATTCGGCTGAATTCTATATCTACACGCGTAAAAATCCTAGCAAGATTCTAATCTATTCTATAAAGATTTTATATATAAATTTGCCCTGGAATTGACCAAGACCCAATACTAATATTATTCTTTATTAGTGTAGAATGGAAATATAAATGGGGCGTGGCCAAGTGGTAAGGCAACGGGTTTTGGTCCCGGTATTCGGAGGTTCGAATCCTTTCGTCCCAGGCATATACATTGTATCAGAGTAAAAGTTTATTTTGAAAATTATGTTTAAATGCCTAATATTGGATAGAATGTCATTCTTGTTTCTTTTATTATTTTGAATGATTCTTCTATGAATCATATTTTTTTTTTCACAAACTGAACTAACTGAATTGAGTGCAAATGACATGCAGATATAACTAAATAGATTTGTTTGTGATCAAGATACGATGGTAACATAGGTCACATCCTTTTTTTTAATTCAACTAATTTAAAACTAAATAAAGTATGGCGGATTTTTCATCATATGTTCATTCCCTTCATATTGAAGGGGTTTAGCTACTTAATTTGAAGAAAAACCTTACGTCTCATATCTTTTTGAATTTTCAACTACTATACATTTTATATTGAATCACAATAAGAAAGAGCCTTTCTTTCCTATCTCTTATTCTCTATCCATTAAAATGAAACTTAAATGTAAATGGGGTAGCCAAATTATTAGGATCTCTTAATTCTAAACAAGAGGGAGGTTATTACATTAAATTAATGGGATTAAGTCTCTTAAGACTGGGTTAGGGTAAACTAAAAAATTAGGAGCAAGGGCCTAATCTGGACTTGTTTGTCTTTGTCCCTAGAGAGTCCCCCTTCCCCAAAGGGGATCCTTTTTTTGTTCTGATTCACTATTCCCAGAGAGTCGGGGGATAGATAGTTCTTAATTAGTAACGGGAGGTATTCATTTAAATATCTGTGTCTGTCCGAATCTCATTAATAACGAATCAAGTTACATATGTAACGGATGTGCGTTTTTTTATCCATAATAAAGACTTCAGTTCAGTCTATATGATAGGTACGAAAAACCCCTATTCGTTCATTTTATCTTATTATTATTATCTAATTTTATTAATAAAATTAGAATCGAAAGAACAAGAACAAGTACCTAAATCTTCTCTTAGATCAGTCTTTTTTATCCATCTCACACAAAAGATGGGGTTTTTGTTCAATCCATTTATCTGCTTTAAATCGTTGATAGTTCAATTCGAAAAGAAACAGATATTTCTCTCTTTTTTTTTTTTAGGATGATCAAATTTTTAGTCTTTACTGTAAAACTTTATTCAAATAATGATGTCGAAATAGGAAACTTTTGCGATTATAAAAATTTTTAATGATTGCTTTTGAATTGAATCTTTGGTATTCAAAGAAGTGGGAAATGGGTCATATTGAGTCACTTTAAGATGCAGAGTAAAAAAGAATTCATTTATTCATATTCGTATTCTTTCTATATTTCTATTAGTTTTTTTAATAAAAAGTAAAGTGTTGCATTCATACAATAACATACAATAATAGGTGGGGTCTTGCTAAGATTGCTTCAGAAAACTTTTTGCCATCTTTGTATAGAAAAATTTGTATAGAAGAAAATAGAAGAAAAAAGGGTATAGATTAATATATTTATGTATCGACGGAACCAATGACTATTCATGATTCCATAATTGAATCAATTCCATACGGGTTCCAAATTAGAGGAATATTTTGTTATGGTAAAACTTCGTTTGAAACGATGTGGTAGAAAGCAACGTGCGACTTGAAGGACGCGATCCGGTGTGGATTTTTATTCTTACATCCGCCATCTTTTCTAAGAATGAAGGTGCTCTTGGCCCGACATCTGTTCTGTTTTCACTAGAATCCTTCTTTTTGTTAGGTTGTAATGAATCTAGTACATGATGGAGCTCGGGTATAAAGTATGGATTCATCTTTCAGGGGGCAAGAATCTAGGGTTAATACCAATCAATAAATTGGAACAACTTCGTAAGTATATCATCAATATAGAAATAGAAAGGATCCGATTCGGTCAAGTTTTTAATTCAAAAGGAAAATTTGTTGGAATTGAAAAAACTCTTTCGATTCAAAGTGTATCAGGGGGAATCGGGCGTTTGTATGATTCTTTGCTATAAATAAATCAAAAAGGGGTATGTTGCTGCCATTTTGTAAGGATTAAGAAGCACCGAAGTAATGTCTAAACCCACTGATTTAAAACAAATAAAAAGGATCCCAGAACAAGGAAACGCCGTTTTTTCAATTGTCTCAATAACTGGATCATAATAAAGATAAAGAATCCAAATGGGTTGTATTTTAAATGAGACAAACAAGAGGGGGGTTAAAGACCATTCAAAAATGAAATAAATTGCCTAAAGATTTTTTTCTTTTAAGCTATTTGAGAATTATACAACTTGAGTTATGGGTACAAATGATTTTTTCTTTTTCAGGAAGGAGGAAGAAAAAAATGAGTTAAATCCCATTCTAATTTATTTTATCAACTCCTTTGCCATTAATTAGAATTCTATACGTAGACAAAACTCCAAATCATTTTTTCTTGAGCCGTACGAGGAGAAAACTTCCTATACGTTTCTAGGGGGGGTCTTGTTCATTTACTTAGATCTATCCCAATGAGCCGTCTATCGAATCGTTGCAATTGATGTTCGATCCCGAAGAGAAGGAAGAGATCTTCGGAACGTGGGTTTTTACGATCCGATAAAGAATCAAAGTTATTTAAACGTTCCTGCTATTCTATATTTCCTTGAAAAGGGCGCTCAGCCCACAGGAACTGTTCGGGATATTTTAAAAAAGGCGGAGGTTTTTAAGTAGCTTGGTCCTAATCAAACAAAATTCAATTAAGGAAATAAAGAAATAGAAAGGGATAGTAATTCTTATATAAATTTTTGTATAACTTTTATATATTTTTTTCATCCCTTTTTGGAGTTCTGACATCGTATCTACTTCTTCCTTACTTCTATTCCATCTCATCTACACTTTTTTCATCTATGTAGTGCCAATCCAACACAAGCCCTTTTTTGAATAGTATTGAAATGGAATTTATTTTGTTTTTCCGTTGTATTCTTTTCTCAACATTTATATTGACAACACTGTAGCGAACAAATATAATTCATCATGATAAGTAGATAAATTTATTTCTGTCCCAGAGGTTTGATTTTTACCTTACATTATTCAAATGGTGGGGTTCCTTGGATTCGCTTTGATACAATTTGAGCTAAGATATAATAAGAATAGGGGTTTTTGATTGAAAAGTCGATAACATAAGAGCTAAGAGTGTGGATCTATTCTATATTAGTTGACAGGTTTGATCTGTCCTGTTCTAATCTTTTTTTATTTTGATTGTATCTACATAACCTTTTTCTATTCGGGTTGCTAACTCAACGGTAGAGTACTCGGCTTTTAAGTGCGGCTAGGATCTTTTACACATTTGGATGAAGCGAGGGATTCGTCCATACCATCGGTAAAGTTTGGAAGACCACGACTGATCCTGAAAGGGAATGAATGGAAAAAATAGCATGTCGTATCAACGAAGAGTTCTGAGAATATTTCATTCTTTCCGAATCGGTACAAACCATTGTGTTCTTTTTTGAAACGGAACAAAATGAATTCAATTTCAAGTTGGGTCGAATTAATAAATGGATAGAGATAGAGCCCTAATGGCTTCAATTTATTGATTATAGAAAAAAAGCAACGAGCTTCTGTTCTTAATTTGACTGATTACCCGATCTAATTAGACGTTAAAAATGTATTAGTGCCTGATACGGGAAGGGATTATCCCATGAATGGATTCTTTATTTTTTAATGAATCCTAACTATTGCCATTTTCCATTATGGAATGGAAATGTGTGTGTAGAAGAAACAGTATATTGATAAAAAAATTCCAAAATCAAAAGAGCGATTAGGTTGAAAAAATAAAGGATTTCTAAGCGTCTTGTTATCCTATAACGAACATAAACCTATTCGTTTAAATGGAAAAGAGAGGATAGAGAATCTGTTGATAAGTTTACCTGTATCCGAGGTATCTATTCGTTTATTACTAGAATACCTCGTTTTGACTGTATCGTACTATGTTTCATTGATAACCCCCAAAATCCTCTACCTTTAGTTCAACTATAATTTCAAATGGAGGAATTCCAAAGATATTTAAAGCTAAATAGATCTCAACAACACTACTTCTTATATCCACTTATCTTTAAGGAGTATATTTATGCACTTGCGCATGATCATGGTTTAAATAGAAATAGATCCGTTTTGTTGGAAAATGCAGGTTATAATAAATTCAGCTTACTAATTGTGAAACGTGCAATGGAGCGAATGTATCAGTATGAACAGAATCATTTGATTCTTTTTGCTAATGATTTTAACCAAAATAGATTTTTTGGGCGCAACAAGAATTTGAATTTTCAAATGATATCAGAAGGGTTTGCAGTCATTGTAGAAATTCCATTTTATCTCCGATTATTATCTTCGCTAGAAAGGAAAGGAATAGTAAAATCTCAGAATTTACGATCAATTCATTCAATATTCCCTTTTTTAGAGGACAAATTTTCACATTTAATTTATGTGTTAGAGATACTAATACCCTACC